CTTTCGCCACTTTTGTGCTATTAATTTTAATTTAGACCATCTAATTCGAGATAAATGAGATTGATAATAACCTCTTAACCAGTCTTTCCATTGATTTTTTTTCGAGTTCGGAAATTTTTTATCTTTGAATTCAGAATCAATTATTCCTTGTCTTCTAAAAAAATTTTGGATTGAAGTTTTAATAAAAAAAGATGTTCCGTGATATTTCAGAATAGATCTTAATTTAAACAAGTTCAGAACTTGGATTTGTGATAATTTGTAAAATACATAGGCTTGAGAGAAGGAGGATAATTCATCCAAATTATGGGAATTTTTATTACTAATATTATAAAGGGATTTTTTTATAGTTAAAATAAAGTCAATGAAATTTTGATTGGTTTTAGTATTGGAAATGGGATTCTCAATAATATTTTTTGTTTTTGTTGATTCAAAAAAAAGTTTTGTATGTATTCTGGTAATATTAATGATAGATAGAAGGATATCTATGTATATCTTTTCAATCAAAAATGAAAAAAAAAAAAAAAATTTACGGATTAATCGAATACTGCGTCTTTTTACTAATTGCCAAATCGTTTTTGTTAATTCGAATCTTGTAGCATTACAAGGACTTTTATTAGTATTAGGATTAACATTTTTTTCTGAAATCCCATTTTTTTTTTCTTTTGTAATTCTTTCTATTTTTTTTCTAATTGTACTTGTTCTATCAGTTAGACCATTCATTTTTTTTTCTGTCAGTAAAAATTTTGTCCAATGTCTAGATCTAATTTTACTCATGGATTCATTAATTATTTGATTACTCATTATAAAATCTTTTTCTTTTTTCGTTTCGTTTGATTTATCTACTTCTTTCAATCTATTAAATAGGATTTTATTTTTTTTTGCAATTTCTTTTATTATTTTTTTGAAAAATAGAATACTTTTGCTAAACCATTTATTTATTTTTTTTGAGATAATTAGAAAGGGGTTTATTCTTGTTTTTAAAACTTGTAAAATGGAAAAGTATTTTTTTTTTAAATTTCTGAATTTTTTTTCTAGTTTCTTTAAAATAGGTTCAAAAAAGGAAGGCCTTTTTCGGGGAGAACCAAAAGGAAGTTCAGTTTCCATTCCCCAAACTGTTAAAAAGCAAAATTTTTTTTTTTTACTTTTCTTTTTTATTTGATTTATATAAGAATACCTTAGCTTAGATCCGTGCCACGGTTTTAGACAGAACGGAAATAATATTTTTATTTGAATACCATCTACTAACCAATTTTTTGGAAATTCGCTTTCTGATAATTGAACACCATTATAGGTGCATTTAATATGTATTTCTCTATTCCATTCCTTTAAATCCTCAGACCATTCAGGAAATTGCAATAGTAGTATACGAACAATATTTTTAACTAGTATTAATGAAGGTAATAGAATATATTTTCTAAGAGTGGATTGAGTTAGTAACATTAAACCTCTTATTATTTGCGCATATGGGATCGTATCCCAAGCTTCTGCTATTTCTATTCGTTCTTTCTCTTTTCTTGTGTTCTCTTCTTTTTTTTTTTCTTCTTCGATATAATCAGAGATTTTTAGTTCTGCTCCCTTTCTCATCCAGTTTCGAAAAATGAGTTTCATTAGCCCTGAGGTATCAAAAGAAAGAAAGCCCTGTTTGTCTATTCTCTTAAAAAAAAGAAGAGAATGAACATTTGCTTGAAAGAGTTCCCAAATAACTGTTTTACGCCTTTGTGCTCGCATAGAACCTTTGATTAGGTCTCGGCGAAAATCCGATTGTTGTGAATAGCGTATCAAAGCCACTTCATCTGTTTGATCAGTATTGTTAGTATCGTTATTAGTAGTATCGCTATTTCCCTTATTATCACTAAAAATCACCACACGTTTGGCTTTTCTTGAACGAATTTCATGATCAATGGGTACTTCTTCTTCACCCTCTCCTTCCTGTTGTTCTAATTCACTAATTAATTTATATGACCATCGAGGTACTTTTTTACGGATTTTTTTTATTCCCATAATTTTTTTTTTTTTTTTTTGATTATTAGTATCAGTTAAAATTGCATTGAATAAAAATTTTGTTTCCTTTTCGAAATTGATTCTTTTTTGTTCGTAAAATAAAAAAGATCCTTTCAAATTGAAATTTGATTCTCTTTCTCTAGCAAATTTATTTATTAAAGTAAAGAAATAACTCCGTTTTTTTGATAATGTTTTTTTTTCAAATCTATCTATTTTCTGTTCCAAATTTTGGAGATGAGTATCAGTAAAAAAGATAGTATGAATTTTATTTATTTCTACAAACCTTTCTGTTACAATTTCATTTATAATTAAAGGTGAAAAAAAAAAATAGATTTGTCCACGATGTGGCCCATTCAAGAAAGGATCATATATTTGGCGCAAATATTCTTTTTTATTCCCCTCATTACACAATCGAATTTTTTTTTCTAATATATTGACATAAAAAGATCCTTTGTCTAGAGCTTCCATTCTATTTATCAATTCATTTTTTAGATTCTTT